AGCACAAGGAAAGAGCAATAGGCCGGACCAGCCTACAAAAACGAAACGGTCCCTCCGTAACCAGTCATCCATAATATCAAATAGATCATTTTCTTCTTTGGTAAATCTACCAAGGGCTATAGTCATAGTGATCCTCCTATTCAATTACTTCAACCATTTCCGAACACCTCATATCATTTCCAAGGCATACGATAGTTCGATTATCTATAGACGATTTCTCGTTCAATGCCCCTTTACAATGGGTTTCGAATATACAAATTCTTTTTTTTTCTATTGGGCCACAAACCAACCTAGGTAAATCCATGGGAAATCCATGAGCTCGATTCGATTAGTCCTTATACTATATAACCATTTTTTTGATAACCATTTGAATCCTGAATTGTCCTATGACTCATATTTCAGAGTATATCTTTTAACGGGTCAAACCAAAATAAAAGAAAATTTCCTATTTTTTCCTGCCACAAAATTTAATATTAAATAATGGTAGACTGGAAATGAAAGTCCTTTTCTCGCATTCGTTCTCTATTGCATTGGCGGAAGAACAAAACAATATCTGATTCTGAAATCAAGGAAAGATATTGAAAAATAGATTTTCGAAAAAAAAAAACTTTGTAGAAGAAAAAAATAGCGATTTATTCCTATGGAGCACCCAGTAACAAGAAGATTAAATCGTAAATATCGACAAATTCTTGCTTTGCGTGGTCTAAGGAAATAAAAAGAAATCTGCTTATACAATTTCATCTATATCGAATTTAAATATCAGAATAGCTGATATAGTCATCATTCAATGGGTCAGGTCCACTTACTTTTTCTTTATTTAGAATTTGATAGTGGGTGTGATAAGAACATTGGAGAAATAAGAACACCTTGGTTTGTCGATTAATAATAGGAATTGGCTATATAGAGTATTATAGAATATTTCTGTTATTTCCCAGGACAAAAAATTTGTGAATAATGAGACATGGGGAGGACTACTATGTCACGACAGGTGGGCTACTCCTAATACGTGAAATTAGTCATTTTGCTAATCAATAAATGTTCAACTTCCTAACTTAACTATAAGTCATAATAATCAAAATTCATTATAATGGTGGTTATCCTTTTCTTTTTAGAAAAAATAATAGAGATATTTTCCGCTGAAAAACGAAGGCTAAAACTTGAGTTTAGTGGAAAAAAAAAAGCCCTTTATCGGATTTGAACCGATGACTTACGCCTTACCATGGCGTTACTCTACCGCTGAGTTAAAAGGGCCGTTTTATTCAATTCATGAATTAGCCATTTTTTTTTCCATTATGAGTCTACTGCATGTATGTATATATGTATATATGTACTATATGCACATAATATATGCCTATATGCATAGGAGTTCAGTCAGGAACAATAAATTGGATTTACTCCAAAAGTAGAGTAGATAAGATTATTATTTTGAATTTTGGAAAAAAAAATTCTAAAAAATCATAACATAAAAGTAGGAAAGACTTTTTGGATCTAGTCATACCATTAGACTATATTGACAATTCCAAAAAACTGCTCATACTATCATCATAGTATGATGACGGTCGGGCGTATATGCCCCTATCGTCTAGTGGTTCAGGACATCTCTCTTTCAAGGAGGCAGCGGGGATTCGACTTCCCCTGGGGGTAGGGTACTATGAAAGGAAGTTGATCATAGATTATCAATAAGCCTAGAATGAATTCTTCCTGGGTCGATGCCCGAGCGGTTAATGGGGACGGACTGTAAATTCGTTGGCAATATGTCTACGCTGGTTCAAATCCAGCTCGGCCCAATAATTCACCGCTCCATGAATATGATATAACCAATTTGTCTTCCATAAAGGGAAATGCCTAATCCGTAGAAATAAAGAGAAAGAGTCAATTTTTTTTTTTCTCTATCCCAATTTTTCTCTTTCTGATCTTTCTAAGGATCTAGTTCATGATACTTTACTTAATAAAGTATCATGAAAAGCAAACAAAAAAGTTTAGTTCTTTTTTCTCATTGAAAGATTGATTATCCACTTTTGGCAGTAAAATAATTATTGGTTACTAGTAATCCGTGTCGCTCTCACTATAGCCCATATTATATGTGGATATGATATCAGTATATCATTCCTGTCTTTCTTACAATATGACGACTAGGACTAGAATGTTCTTATGATTACATCAGAATATGTTGATTACATAAGAATATGTAACATTAAGAATATGTATGCCATACACCTCGCTGGGATTGTAGTTCAATTGGTCAGAGCACCGCCCTGTCAAGGCGGAAGTTGCGGGTTCGAGCCCCGTCAGTCCCGAACTAGGATCCGGTGAATTTATCAATTCATCTCTCTCTTTTCACGGAAAAGGGGGACAGGAAGCAAGATCTAATCCCCAGTGGGGATCCTTATTTCTTTTGTTTTTTATTTCGCATTTATCATCACACAAATACGGATACGGGAATTTCAAATCTTTCCACTACTCCCGATTGATAAAGGAGAGACATATCATATGTACATTAGTACAATCAGTGGTATTACTATATTCAGTATTTTAAGAGATACCATCCTCGTCTTACTTTCTTTTTCGATTGTTCTTGATCCATGAAATGGAGTAGAGTGATCCTATTTTACCGGGAGTACATACACAAATTGTATTCGTTTATTGTACGATGGACAATGAACTTAACACAATTACCTCGACAGAGTACTTTTCAGGTTAAACCACACCTTTTCTAGTTCTGACTTTGTTTGTGTATCCTCAATGACTAATTGTAAACAATCTATCTCATTCTCATTCAAATTGCAGACATCATTTTTGATGTATGCGTTCCAGTACAAATAAATACAAGAAAGAGGATACTAATAAAATAAAAGAAAAGACCAAGCAAGGACCCTTTTCAGTAAATTTGTTAGAATATTTGATCTTTTTTATTTAATCCCCCCTTTTTCCATCTCACCTCGTTTGGGTCTGTGTGTGACCCATAGAATACCGGTCATATAATACCTCATAATTGTAAGTATAATACACAGGAAGGAGAGTTGTATAAGATAAGGAAGACAGTAGGTTATAGAAAAGAAAAAGTGGAAGAGGATGAAAAATGCAATGGGATTCCTGATCCAATAAAAAATCCCATTTCGGAATTGGTATGGATAAAGGATCTTCCTATGTTATACTATTCAATTCTCGACGATGAATCGATTTGATAGATCAGATATTGTTATTCATAATATTGATCCGATTCGGTATCATCAGGATCAATTCATCCCAATGAATTTACAGGAGTTAAATTTCTCATCTCTATGGGATTACATCCCGAGTTATTGCGAAGAAAAAAAGAAATAATGAAATTATGGAAGTCAATATTCTCGCATTTATTGCTACTGCACTGTTCATTCTAGTTCCTACTGCCTTTTTACTTATTATCTACGTAAAAACAGTCAGTCAAAATGATTAATTTGAATCTGAATTATTAGTTCTTATCAATCCTTTTTTCAATGATTGAAGAAATGAAAGAAAGGGATTAAAAGAAAATTCCAAGTCTTAAATGAAATGATCTGGTTGGAATCATAAAGAGTGGTAGAAAGGACTATATATAGTCCTTTCTACCACTCTTTAGAGTATTTTATATTATCTAATATTGTATACAATGATATTATCATATATAGTTGTATTGTATACAGATATAGACTTTATCTAAATGGAGGGTTTATATAGATCAATTTACAATATGTATGTATATGATATATTAGATGTACATCTAATATAAATAGTAGACTGGTACATCGAAATAGTAGTCTAATTCTATTTCTTTTTTTCGCTACATCCACTCGATTTCGATCAACCCAAAATAATCTAAGGCCTATTCTTCTAATTCCTAGGTTTCTTATAATTTTATATATAGGTTCCGGGATCCATCGAAAGAATCAATAGAGGAAGAATAGTACGGGAATATACTATAGCAAAAGAAAACAAAACCAAGGAATTTTTTTTTGATTTCCCATCCCAAGAAGTCGTTGATTGAGCCATTAACAGATCATTTACGAAGTTCTATGGTAACTTCTTCCGATTTTGAAAGGAATTAGTAAAGGGGACTCGGACCATTTGTCATGCTTAAACATGACATTAGATGAGTCAAAAAAGCATAAAAAAATCTCTAGGAGTCTAAAATGTTAAATGTGTGATATGTGGTGGATCGCTCAGCGGAAGAAAGATCTAATTTTATTATGTGTAGAACCTCTTTGGACAACCACTAGTCACTTCCAGTAGAAAGTAAGTATCGTCATAATCTAATAGCAGAATGATTTGTTCTTAGAACAGTGAAAGTAAAGAAAGAGAGAAACAAATAAAGAAAAAACTAGGGATTGGTTTTTTCTCATTGTAATATCCATAATTCTGGTAAGAACTGGTTTATCCAAATAAAATATTTAGGAGGAATTCGGTTGGAAAAGATTTCCTATCATGCGTAGATTTGAGTTTTGAAATACAACTAAACTATAGTAATCATTCATTGTTTGATCGAATGGTTATTATTCATTATTGTATTTTTTTATTCATTATTGTTTTTCCAGTAGAATTTTGAAAGAGAGACATTAAAAAAAAAAAATAAAGCTTCGCAAAACGATCAATTAAACAATTGATACAATTCGATTAAACAATTGATACAATTCGATTACTCAATCGATTACTCAATCAATTATTAATATACCTAGAGTCCACTCCTTCCCCATACTACGAGTGAAAGGGAAAATGTAAAGACTACCATTAAAGCAGCCCAAGCGAGACTTACTATATCCATGTGAATTATATCTCCTATTTCTATGAAGGAATTATTCCATTATTGATCAATAATCATAGTAGAATCAATGGCGCAGAGTCAAAATAGGATTCTGACTTAAGGCTATTGATAAACCAATTCAATGAATCCGCTCGTAACAGATTCTTTATAGGATTTCTGGTAGAATTGGAATTGGGAAGTATTAAGTAAAAATACGATACACACACCTTTTCCTTGAAAATAG